TGTAATATTGATGCATGTGTATATTATAATAATGTAAATATATGAGTGTTGCAGTTTTGGATTTTGGAAAGGACTTTATTGTCATATTTTAGGGAGGGTAAGTGGTTTTGTACAAATATATAATATTGTGAATTATTGTAAATACATCACAATTTTATTAACGGGGGGGGTAGGGGGGGGTCTACTAAGTAGGATTATATGAACTAGGACTAGAGAATAATTATATTATGCCTATCAAGAGTATTTATGCTAAAAATTTACATAGTAAGTTTTTTAAACATTAACTTTAAATGTCACACTTTACGTTAATATTTTAACTCGCTGCATCACTTGTAATGCTAAGTAAAGAGGTAAAAGATTAAATTTACATTTGCCCTATAAGAGTGAACGCTGAAGCATGCCAAGTGAAAAATTTCTTGCATTTCTGTCGTTATATGCATTATCTTATGCATAGAAATCACTTATTAGTACTATGACAGTTTATGTCTTTAACCCATTTAATTAATGGAAGATAAAACATTAGATGTATTCATGCAATATTATTCTTTTAAAGCTAGTTATTGAATTAAAATATAATGGTTCTTCATAATTAGTCCTTTATATCACATTAAATATATGCTCGATTATACATAGTATGTATTCATGTTGTGCTTGTTGGCCATGAAGTTTTTATTCTTGATTATAAAAGTTCATGTATTAAATGTTTGTAAATTGTTGAATGTAAAGTTATGTGATTGGATATTTGACTATCCTATTAGTAATGTTTTGGGGCGTGCGTGTAAGTTGTTTGCGCAAGGAATAGTTTAAATGTTTAGAACTCTAGCTTTGGGAGCTGGCGGTAGGTGTTCGAGTCCCCTTTCTTTGAGCGTTAGGAGGGAATTTAACCTTCAACCTCCGGTTTACAAGACCGGCGCTCTAAACTTGAGCTACTAATGCAGTTTCATTTGAGCAGAACATTTTCAATTACGCCTGCAAGGGGGGTGAGAATTAGGAAGATGAAGAAGTACAGGAAGGAAGCAATTTGTCCGATGATAATGAAAGGTTCTTCTACAGGCATGCCGCCGATTCAGGTAAGAATAATCACGTCTGCTACGAGAGTTCAGAAGAGTGTTTGGGTTAGGGGTCGGAATGTTAGGCTTCGTTGTTTAGAAGTGTGGAGGATTGGGACAACCATAAGGATGAGGATGGAGGCTAGTAGGGCTAATACCCCTCCGAGTTTGTTTGGAATGGAGCGTAGAATGGCGTATGCAAATAGGAAGTATCATTCAGGTTTAATATGAGGTGGTGTGACCAGGGGGTTGGCAGGGGTAAAATTGTCGGGGTCGCCTAGGAGGTTGGGGGAGAAGAGTGCTAGAGAAGTAAGGGCAATTAGGAGGATTACGAAGCCCAGAAGGTCTTTGTATGAAAAGTATGGGTGAAATGAGATTTTGTCGGCGTTTGAGTTTAGTCCCAGGGGGTTGTTTGAGCCTGTTTCGTGGAGGAAAAGTAGGTGGATTATTGTCAGGGCTGCAATGACGAAGGGAAGGAGGAAGTGGAATGCAAAGAAACGGGTTAGGGTGGCGTTGTCTACTGAGAAGCCTCCTCAAATTCATTGTACTAGTGTGTTTCCCACGTAAGGGATGGCGGAAAGGAGGTTGGTAATGACGGTGGCACCTCAGAAAGACATTTGGCCTCAGGGTAGGACGTAGCCCACGAAAGCTGTTATTATTACTAGGAGCAGAAGGATTACTCCGACGTTTCATGTCTCTTTGTAGAGGTAGGATCCGTAGTAGAGGCCTCGGGCGATGTGCATGTAGATGCAGATGAAGAAGAAGGAGGCTCCATTAGCGTGGATATTTCGGATGAGTCAGCCGTAGTTTACGTCTCGGCAAATGTGTGCTACTGATGAGAAGGCGGTTGCAATGTCAGATGTATAATGTATAGCTAGAAATAGTCCTGTGAGGATTTGTGTTGCTAAGCAGAGACCTAAAAGGGAGCCGAAATTTCATCAAACAGAAATGTTTGCAGGGGCGGGTAGGTCGACTAGTGCGTTGTTTACGATTGATAATAGTGGGTGGGTTTTTCGAAGGCTTGCCATTAAGGGTTTCTGTAGTTAAATAATAACAATGGTTTTTCAAGTCATCATCCCTGGTTAGAGTCCAGGCAGAAATTATGACGTTACTTATGTACTTGTTGATGTTTAGCTGAATTTTTGCAATAATTGCAGTTGCTTCTAGCTCTTCGCCTTATTTCGCTGCTTTAGGGTTGGTTGTGGTAGCAGGCTCAGGGTGTGGTATTTTGCTTGGTCATGGGGGGTCCTTTTTGTGTTTGGTGCTGTTTTTGATCTATTTGGGGGGAATGCTGGTTGTATTTGCCTATTCGGCTGCACTTGCGGCGGAGCCACACCCTGAAACTTTGGGTAGTGAACCAGTTTTATTTTATGCGGTGGAGTACTTATTGATTGTGGTTGTGGCAGCCATTTTAGTTGGAGGTGGGTGGTGTGAGGCTTCTTGGGTGCCGGGGGATGAGTTGAGTGATCTTTCTGTGTTTCGGGTAGACATGGGAGGAGTGGCATTTCTTTATTCGCTGGGGGGAGGGATGCTAATTATGGGTGCGTGGGTGTTGCTTTTAACACTGTTTGTGGTGTTAGAAATTACACGGGGGCTTAGCCGGGGGACTTTGCGAGCGGTTTAGAAGCTGAATAGTACAGTTAAGAGAATCAGGGACATTAGGAAGAGGGTGAGGTATGTTTTGATGAGTCCTTGTTGAGCATTGCTTGTTGTTGTGATCAGGGTGAGATTAGAGGCGGCTGCTGCTTTAGGGCCCGCTTTTTCCATTCAAGTTTGGTCAATAGTTTGACTGGCGACTGCTTGGCCTAAGATTAGGTTTAGTTTGGGAAAGAGTCGGTGAACTAGTGCTGGGAAGAAGCCTAGTATGTTGGAGRAGKGGKGGGGGGKCAGGTGGGGGGTGGGTTTGTATTGTGTGCTTGTTAGGGATGCTAGTTCGAGGGCAATTAGTAGGCCAGAGATTGTGACAGCCAGGGCGGCGAGTTTTAGGAGAGGGGGCATTGTCATGATTGGTGTTTTTAAGGGGGAGACGTGGGAGGTAATTAGGAGCCCGGCGATGATGCTGCCTCAGGCCAGTCGTTTAATTGGGTTAATGACTGCAGGGTTGTTTTCGTTGATTGGGGAHAGGGGGTTGAATCGGGGGGAGCCTATGGAGACGAAAAAGACGACTCGTAGGCTGTAGACTGCTGTGAAGGAGGTGGCGAGGAGAGTAAGAGTTAGGGCTCAGGCGTTAAGGTGTGATGTGTTAAGTGCTTCGATGATGGCGTCTTTGGAGAAGAAACCTGCGAGGAAGGGGGTTCCGGTTAGGGCTAGGCTTCCGATAGTTAAGCAAGAGGAGGTAAAGGGGGCGAGGTGGTGCATGCCTCCTATTTTTCGGATGTCTTGTTCATCGTTTAGGCTGTGGATAATGGATCCGGAGCAGAGGAAAAGTATTGCTTTAAAGAAGGCGTGGGTGCAAATGTGAAAAAATGCAAGTTGGGGTTGGTTTAGTCCAATTGTGACCATTATTAGGCCTAGCTGGCTTGATGTTGAGAATGCAACAATTTTTTTGATGTCGTTTTGGGTTAGGGCGCAAGTGGCAGTGAAGAGGGTTGTGAGGGCTCCTAGGCATAGGCAGATGGTGAGAGCAGTGGGGTTGGTTTCTAGAAGGGGGCTTATTCGGATGAGGAGGAAGATTCCTGCAACAACCATTGTGCTTGAGTGCAGTAGGGCAGAGACCGGTGTGGGACCTTCTATGGCGGAGGGGAGTCATGGGTGGAGGCCAAATTGTGCCGATTTTCCGGTGGCGGCGAGGATAAGTCCCAGAAGAGGGAGGGTGAGGTCTAGGTTTTTTGATGTTGCGAATATTTGTTGTATTTCTCAGGAGTTTAGGTTTATGGCTATTCAAGCTATTGCGAGGATTAGCCCAATGTCTCCGACTCGGTTGTATACCACGGCCTGTAGGGCTGCAGTGTTTGCGTCTGCTCGTCCGTATCATCAGCCGATAAGAAGGAATGACATGATTCCAACGCCCTCCCATCCGATGAAGAGCTGGAATATGTTGTTGGCTGTGACTAGGACGATTATGGCAATGAGGAAAATGAGAAGATATTTAAAAAATCGGTTTATGTGCGGGTCGGAGTGTATGTATCAGGATGCAAATTCTAGAATGGATCAGGTAACGTATAAGGCAATGGGGGTAAAAATAATTGAGTAGTGGTCGAATTTCAGGCTAATATTGACATCAAAGGTGCCAGTGTTCATTCAGCTTCAGCTAGTAATGATTGTCTCTGCCCCTTCGTTAAGGAAGAGAAATAAAGGTAAAAGGCTGACAAAGAATGCTAGTTTTACGGCTGTTTTGACGTCGGTGAGGGCTCAGTTTGAGTGTCGGGGTTCGGGGGATAGTGTTGTAAGGACGGGGTATGAAAGAAGGGTAAAAATGATGATTAAGCTTGAGGCCATTGTGAGAGAGGTAGAAGTCATAGCTGCTACTTGGATTTGCACCAAGAGTTTTTGGTTCCTAAGACCAACGGATGAGCTGTTATCCTTTAGGAGCAGGTCGAATGAGCCCTGGAGTTCAACCAGGGGCGCGAAAGTTAGCAGCTTTCGTTGCTGGCAAGCCTCTTTCGGTGGATAAAAGGATTTTAACCTTTGTTTCTAGAATCACAATCTAATGTTTTTGTTAAACTATATCTACAGAAAGTCCAGCCTCAGATTAGTTCTGGTTTGAGGATTAGGAGGAGGAGGGGAAGAAGGTGGAGGGCGACGAGTAGATGCTCTCGAGAGTGGGAGGGGGCTAGTGCAGCCATGTGGGCTGGGAGGGGGCCACGTTGGGTTATAAGGAATATGTACAGGGAGTAGCTTGCGGTGATGAGCGTGCCGGCCCCTGTTAATAAAAGAGTTCACCAGGATCAGTTGAATAGTGATACAATAATTATTAGTTCTCCCATGAGGTTTGGGAGTGGAGGGAGTGCAAGGTTGGCGAGGCTAGCAATAAATCACCATGTTGCTATGAGGGGTAGTGCAACTTGTAGGCCTCGAGCTAGTGCTATTGTTCGGCTGTGTGTTCGTTCGTAGTTGGTATTTGCAAGGCAGAAGAGAGCAGAAGAGGTTAGGCCGTGTGCGATCATGAGGATTAGTGCTCCTGAGAAGCCTCATGGTGTTTGAATTAAGATTCCTCCAACAACGAGTCCCATGTGGCTAACGGATGAGTAGGCAATCAGGGATTTGAGGTCTGTTTGGCGGAGACAGATTGAGCCTGTTATTACAATTCCTCATAGGGCGAAAATAAGAAAAGGGTAGCTTAGTTGTTTGGTCAGGGGCTCTAGTATAATTATTATACGCATTATTCCGTAACCCCCTAGTTTTAGGAGGACTGCAGCTAGTACTATAGAGCCAGCAACGGGGGCTTCGACGTGTGCTTTGGGGAGTCATAGGTGGGCTCCGTACAGTGGCATTTTAACTAGGAATGCTAGAAGGCAGGCGGCTCATCATAACTTGTCTGCGTAGGTTGTCAGGGGAATGGGGCTAGAGTATTGAAGGACGAGGAGGGAGAGGGTGCCTACGTTGTTGTGAAGGAGAAGTAGGGCGACGAGAAGGGGGAGTGAGCCTGCTAGTGTGTAAAATAGGAAGTAGGTACCGGCGTTGAGGCGTTCTGTTTGATTACCTCAGCGTGTAATAATAATCAGTGTGGGGATTAGTGTGGCTTCAAATATAATGTAAAATATGATGATTTCGGTGGCTCCGAAGGCTAAGATTAAGAACACTTGGAGGGAGGTTAGGAGTGAGATATATATCCGTTGTCGGCTGATTGGCTCTGAGCTTGTATGGTTTTGGCTTGCAAGGATTATTAGTGGGAGAAGTCAGCAGGTGAGGACTAGGAGTGGGGTCGATAGGGGGTCTGTTGCTATGAGTTGATTGAGGTAAGATCAGCCTGCTTCCGACAGGTTTTCGAGCCAGGTGAGGCTTACTAAGGCTACGGCTAGGCTGTGGAATAGTGCAGTTGGTCATAGTCATTTTTGGGGGGTTAGTCAGGCGGTGGGGATTAGCATAAGTGTCGGGACTAGTACTTTTAGCATTGTAGGAGGTTTAGGCTTTGTAAGTGGTCGGAGCCGTGTGTTCGGGCGGTGGCTACCAGAAGGGCTAGGCCTGCACTTGCTTCACAGGCTGAGAGGGTCAGGAGAATTATGGGGGCGACAGAGAAGCTAGAGGAGCCTATTTGAAGGGTTCACAGGGAGAAGGCAATGAATAAGGAGAGTATCATGCCTTCTAGGCATAGGAGGGCGGAGAGGAGATGTGTCCGGTTGGATGCAAGGCCTATTAGTCCAAGAAGGAAGGTTGTTGAGAAGGCAAAATGGGTAGGAGTCATCAGGCAACTACGGACTTTAACCATAAGTTTTTGAGCCGAAATCAAATGTTTTTCTTAAACTAATCACCTATTCGGCTCACTCTAAACCTCCTTGAAGTCATTCGTAGACAAGGCCTAGTGTGAGGAGGATGAGAACTATTGTAGCCCAAAGGAGCGTTGCGAAGGGAGACGAGAGCTGGTCTCCTCAGGGGAGAGGGAGGAGGAGTGCAATTTCTAGGTCAAATAAGAGAAAGAGGATGGCTACCAGAAAGAATCGTATAGAAAAGGGGAGCCGGGCCGACCCAAGAGGGTCAAAGCCGCACTCGTAGGGGGAGAGTTTTTCGTGATCGGGGGTTATTTGGGGGAGTCAGAAAGATACTAGGGTTAATAGTATGGAAAGCGCAATGGCGATAATTAGGATGATGGGGACTAAATTCATTGTCTTCCTCTGGACTTTAACCAGAACCGGGTGATTGGAAGTCACTTATACTTGCTTTAATACTAGGAAGACATGAGCCTCATCAGTAGATAGAGACGTATAGGAATAATCAGACGACGTCTACAAAGTGTCAGTATCAGGCGGCGGCTTCAAATCCAAAGTGGTGGTCTGATGTGAAGTGATATTTAATTTGTCGAAGGAGGCAGACGGCTAGGAATGTTGAACCAATAATGACATGAAGGCCGTGGAAGCCTGTTGCTACGAAGAAGGTTGAGCCATATACGCCATCGGCGATTGTGAAGGGGGCTTCGTAATATTCTATCCCTTGGAGGAAGGTGAAGTAGAAGCCGAGGAGGATTGTCAATGTTAGGGAGTGAATTGCTTGTTTGCGCTCACCTTCTATGATGCTGTGATGGGCTCAGGTAACTGTAACGCCAGAAGCAAGAAGGACGGCTGTGTTCAGAAGGGGGACTTCAAATGGGTCTAGGGTAACAATGCCAGTGGGGGGCCAGCAGCCTCCTAGTTCAGGGGTTGGTGCAAGGCTTGAGTGGTAAAAGGCTCAGAAAAATCCTAGGAAGAAGAAAACTTCTGATGTGATGAAAAGGATTATGCCGTATCGAAGACCTTTTTGGACGGGCGGGGTGTGGTGTCCCTGGAAGGTTCCTTCTCGTACGATGTCACGTCATCATTGATATATTGTAAGAAGTAAGAGGGCAAGGCCAAGGGTTATTAGGGTAGTGGAGTGGAAGTGGAATCAGATTGCGGTACCTGATGTTAGGAGGAGAGCTGCAACTGCGCCTGTTAAAGGTCACGGGCTGGGGTCGACTATGTGATACGCGTGTGCTTGGTGGGCCATTAGACGTTTTCTTGTAGGTAGAGGCTTAGTAGAAGAACAAAGACGTAGGCTTGAATTATAGCTACTGCAACTTCTAGCAGGGTGAGGAGGAAGAGMAAAGTTCCTGTTAGGATGGCAACGGTGGGTATTAGTGGTAATAGAACAAAGGCAGCTGTGGCGATTAGTTGAATTAAGAGGTGGCCTGCTGTGAGATTGGCAGTTAGTCGGACCCCCAGGGCGATGGGTCGGATCAAGAGACTGATTGTTTCGATGATAATAAGTACGGGAATTAAAGGGGTGGGGGTCCCTTCTGGGAGGAGATGGCCTAGGGCAATAGTTGGTTGGTTACGTATCCCAATAATGACTGTTGCCAGCCATAGAGGTACTGCAAGTCCTAGGTTTAGGGATAGTTGAGTGGTGGGGGTGAAAGTATATGGAAGGAGGCCTAGCATGTTTAGGGAGATGAGGTATAGTATGAGAGAAGTGAATAGTATAGCTCATTTGTGTCCTGCGGGGCTTAGCGGGAGAAGAAGTTCTTGAGCGAAGCGGTTAATAAATCAGCTTTGAAGGGCCAATATTCGGCTATGAAGTCATCGGGGCGTGGGAGTGGGGAAGAGCGTTCATGGGAGGGTTAGGGCAAGGGCTATTAGGGGGATTCCAAGGAGAGAGGGGGACATAAATTGATCGAAGAAGCTTAGTGTCATGGTCAGTTTCAGGGCTCTGTTTTAGGCTTTTCTGCGCTTTGCAGGGTAGGTTCTTTGGGGAATGTGTGGGCAATGACTTTAGGTGGAATAACAATTAGTAGTACTAGTCAAGAAAAGACGAGGATGGCAAACCAAGGCGAGGGGTTGAGCTGGGGCATGCCGCTAAGGGTGGTTGGGAATCACCAGTCTTTAGCTTAAAAGGCTAACGCTATGCCCTGTTTAGCTTCTTAGCGAGGCGTCTTCAAGTATTAGGGAGGATCAGTTTTCAAAGTGTTCAAGGGGGACGGCTTCGACTACGATGGGCATAAAGCTGTGGTTGGCACCGCAGATTTCAGAGCATTGACCGTAAAAGACTCCTGGGCGAGAAGTGATAAAGGCTGTTTGGTTTAGGCGGCCGGGAACTGCGTCTATTTTTACACCTAGGGATGGGACTGCCCATGAGTGAAGTACGTCTTCAGCGGAGACTAGCACTCGAATTGGGGACTCAACAGGGATTACCATTCGGTGGTCTGTTTCTAGTAGGCGGAACTGTCCGGGGGTGAGGTCTTGTGTTGGAATTATGTAAGAGTCAAAGCCGAGGTCTTCGTAGTCTGTGTACTCGTAGCTTCAGTATCATTGATGGCCCATGGCTTTGATAGTAAGATGGGGGTCATTAATTTCGTCCATGAGATAAAGGATGCGTAGTGAAGGAAGGGCAATTAGGATTAGAATAATTGCAGGCAGTACTGTTCAGATGATTTCGATTTCTTGGGAATCAAGAATGTATTTGTTGGCGAGTTTAGTAGAGATTATTGCTACAATAATATAAAGTACTAGGGTGCTAATAAGAAAGACGATTATTAGGGCGTGGTCGTGGAAGTGTAGTAGTTCTTCTATTACAGGTGAGGTTGCATCTTGGAAGCCAAGCTGGGAAGGATGTGCCATTAGTAGTGTAAGACACGTAGGGTTTTAACCTACGATTCTGCCTTGACAAGGCAGTGTAATTTGCATTTTACTAGTGTCTTATGAAGAAAGTGACAGAACGGTAATGTGATTGGCTTGAAACCTATTTACGGGGGTTCGACTCCCTCCTTTCTGGTTAGTAAGATGAGGGTTGGACTCGTACGAATGCAGGCTCTTCAAACGTGTGGTAAGGGGGAGGGCAGCCGTGTAGTCATTCTACGTTTGTTGCAGTCATTTCTACTGATAGTGCTTCACGTTTGGCGGCGAATGCTTCTCAGATAATGAATAGGAAGAGAATCACTGCAATTAGGGATACGAGGGAACCAATAGAAGAGACTGTGTTTCAAAGGGTGTAAGCATCTGGGTAGTCAGAGTATCGACGAGGCATTCCGGCAAGGCCAAGGAAGTGTTGTGGGAAGAAGGTAAGGTTCACCCCGGCAAACATGATGCCAAAGTGGACTTTTGTTCAGACTTCGTGAAGAGTGTATCCTGTAAATAGGGGGAATCAGTGAACGAAGGCTGCCACGATAGCAAATACAGCCCCCATGGACAGAACATAGTGGAAATGTGCTACTACGTAGTATGTGTCATGTAGGACAATGTCTAGGGATGAGTTGGCTAGAACAATGCCTGTAAGACCTCCTACTGTAAATAGGAAAATGAAGCCTAGGGCTCATAGAAGTGGGGTTTCTCATTTGATTGTCCCTCCGTGTAGGGTGGCTAATCAGCTAAAAACTTTAACACCTGTTGGAATCGCGATAATTATTGTGGCGGATGTGAAGTAGGCTCGTGTGTCTACGTCCATTCCAACTGTGAACATGTGATGAGCTCAAACGATAAACCCTAGGAGGCCGATTGCCATCATGGCTCATACCATGCCCATGTAGCCGAAGGGTTCTTTTTTATTGGAGTAATAGGCAACAATGTGGGAAATCATGCCAAATCCTGGGAGGATGAGAATGTAAACTTCAGGGTGGCCGAAGAATCAGAATAAGTGTTGATAAAGGATTGGGTCTCCTCCTCCAGCTGGGTCAAAGAAGGTTGTATTTAGATTTCGGTCTGTGAGAAGCATTGTGATGCCAGCAGCTAGAACGGGGAGGGAGAGGAGAAGAAGGACGGCAGTAATTAGGACCGCTCAAACAAACAGAGGCGTCTGATATTGTGAAATAGCAGGGGGCTTCATGTTAATAATTGTGGTAATGAAATTGATTGCCCCAAGAATTGACGAGATCCCGGCTAGGTGGAGGGAGAAGATGGTCAGGTCTACGGATGCCCCGGCGTGGGCTAAATTCCCTGCAAGAGGCGGGTAAACGGTTCAACCGGTTCCTGCGCCAGCCTCTACGCCCGAAGAGGCGAGAAGAAGAAGGAAAGAAGGGGGGAGGAGTCAGAAGCTCATGTTATTCATTCGGGGGAAGGCCATATCAGGGGCCCCGATCATTAGTGGGACTAGTCAGTTTCCAAAGCCTCCGATCATGATTGGTATGACTATAAAGAAAATTATTACAAAGGCGTGTGCTGTAACAATTACATTATAAATTTGATCGTCTCCAAGGAGAGCGCCAGGTTGGCTCAGTTCGGCTCGAATTAATAGGCTCAGGGCTGTGCCCACCATTCCGGCTCATGCACCAAAGATTAGGTAGAGGGTGCCGATGTCTTTGTGATTGGTCGAGAAAAATCAACGGGTGATTGCCACAGGTAGGATGGCTGAGCTTTTAAGCGGTGGATTGTAGCCCCATATACAGAGGTTCGAGTCCTCTTCTTACCAAGCCCTGAGGTGAATAAGCACATTAGTTTGCAAATCTAAAGGTGCAGGTTAGACCCCTGCCGGGGCTTTCCCCCGCCAGTTTCGGGCCCCCCTGGCGGGGGAAAGGTAGACGGATGCTCGCTGGTTTGGGCGCTTAGCTGTTAACTAAGAGTTTGTAGGATCGAGGCCTGCTCGTCTAGTAAGGCCTTAGCTTAATGTAAAGTACTTGTTTTGCATACAGGAGATGTGGGCTAGTTACCCGCAGGTCTTATCAGGGACTGGGAGATTTTCACTCCCGCTTGGGGCTTTGAAGGCCCCTGGTCTTGTGCTATCCTAAGTCTCTTACAGGGACAGTAATGTGGTTGCGGCAGGGGTGAGGGGAAGAAGGGTGATGGTGGCCACTGTTGAGAGGGCAAGTGGGAGGGTGGATTGGGTGGATGGGAGTCGTCAACTTAAGGTGCCGGTAAGATTGTTTGGTGAAATTGTGAGGGTTGCGGCGTACGAGAGTCGTAGGTAGAAGAATAGGCTTAGCAGGGCAGATAGGGCGGCGAGGGTTGCTACGGGTGCAAGGCCTTGTTTTGTCAGTTCTTGCAGGATTAGTCATTTGGGCATAAATCCTGTAAGGGGAGGGAGGCCACCTAGGGATAATAAAATTAGGGGGGTAAGTGCTGTAAGTACGGGTGCTTTTGTTCAGGATACAGCGAGGTTATTAATGGTTTTGGCATTATTTAGTTTGAATACTAGGAATGTTGAGAATGTTATGATAAAGTATGTTAAGAGGGTAAGGAGGGTTAATGTGGGTACGAATTGGAGGATGAGGATTATTCAGCCAAGGTGGGCAATAGAAGAGTATGCGAGAATTTTACGTAGTTGTGTTTGATTTAGTCCGCCTCACCCGCCGATAAGGGTGGAAGCTAGGCCAGAGGCAATAAGGAGGGGGGAGTGGGAGGGGCRAATTTGAAGGAGGAGGGCGAAGGGTGCTAATTTTTGTCAGGTAGAAAGGAGAAGGCCTGTGGTTAGGTCGAGACCTTGGAGGACTTCTGGAAGTCAGAAGTGGGTTGGTGCAAGACCGATTTTAAGTGCTAGTGCGAGAGTGACTAGTGTCAGGGGGATGTGGTGGGTTACTTGAAGGATGTCTCATTGTCCGGTCAGTCAGGCGTTGGTTGTGCTTGCAAAGAGGAGTACAGCGGCTGCGGTTGCTTGAGTTAGAAAATATTTAGTGGTTGCTTCTACTGCTCGGGGGTGGTGGTGTTGGGCTATTAGGGGGATGATGGCAAGGGTGTTGATTTCAAGTCCTACTCAGGCAAGGAGTCAGTGTGAACTTGCAAATGTGATTGTAGTCCCGAGGCCAAGGCCGAGTAGTAGGACAGTTAGGACGAATGGGCTCATCAGCAAAGGAAGGATTTTAACCTACATGTTTGGGGTATGGGCCCAAGAGCTTAGCTTAGCTGACCTTGCTAGGAAGTGGTGTAGCGGAAGCACTGAGAGTTTTGATTTCTCCGGGTAGGGTTCGAACCCCTTTTTCCTAAAATGCAGTTGGGCAGGAGTTGGGGGGATTTTAACCCCCATAATTCACTCTATCAAAGTGACCCTTTAGTTCAGGCACAACTCCTGGCTATAGCTGTGGTGGTAGTCCCGCAAATGCTACAGGAAGGGCTAAGTGTCAGATGACCAGGGCTAGGGTCAGGGGTAGGAAGTTTTTTCAGATTAGGTGCATGAGCTGGTCATAACGGAATCGTGGGTAAGAAGCTCGGACTCAGAGGAAAAGAGTTGAGAGAAGGGTGGCTTTGGCTATAAGATCAATGGCGGTGAGTTCAGGCATAAGTGGGATGTGTGAGGCGCCTAGGAATAAGGCGGTGGAGAGTGTATTTATGAGGAGGATGTTGGCGTATTCTGCTAGGAAGAATAAGACGAAAGGGCCCCCTGCGTATTCTACATTAAAGCCTGAGACTAGCTCAGATTCTCCCTCAGTTAGGTCAAAGGGGGCACGGTTAGTTTCCGCTAACGTTGAGATGAATCATATTGCGGCTAAGGGTCAGGCAGGGAGGATTAGTCAGGTGCTTTCTTGGACAATGTTAAAGGTCTGTAGTGTGAAGCCCCCCGTAAAAAGGATAATGCATAGGAGGATGAGGCCCATGCTTACTTCATATGAGATGGTTTGGGCAACGGCCCGGAGGGCTCCAATTAGGGCGTATTTTGAATTTGAAGCTCAGCCGGAGCCTAGGATTGAATACACAGCTAAGCTGGACATGGCCAGAATAAACAGGATACCTAGGTTTAGGTCGGCTATAGGATATGGGAGGGGTATTGGTGTTCAGAGGGCAAGGGCTAGGGTGAGGGCTGTTATAGGGGTGAGAAGGAAGAGGGCTGGGGAAGAGGTTGATGGGCGGACTGGCTCTTTAGTGAACAGTTTCACCCCGTCAGCAATGGGTTGGATGAGGCCATAGGGACCAACGATGTTTGGGCCTTTTCGTAGTTGTATATAGCCTAGTACTTTTCGTTCAAGGAGGGTAAAGAAAGCAACGGCTAGTAGTACGGGGACGATGAGTGATAGGGGATTTAGGATTTGAGTAATTAGTGTTGAAATCATAGTTAAGGAGAGGATTTGAACCTCTGTGAAAAGGGCTTAGGTCTTTTGCATTTGCCGAGCTCTGCCACCCCAACAAGCCATTGTCTTTGGCTGAGTAGTTACGCCCTATTATCTAATTTAGTTGTCTTCATTAGGTTAGGGGGAGGCGTGCCTTGGGCATGGGCCTCTTCTTCTCGGTCCTTTCGTACTGGAAAAGCTCGTCTCATAGATAGAAACTGACCTGGATTACTCCGGTCTGAACTCAGATCACGTAGGACTTTAATCGTTGAACAAACGAACCCTTAATAGCGGCTGCACCATTAGGATGTCCTGATCCAACATCGAGGTCGTAAACCCCCTTGTCGATATGGGCTCTAAAAGGGGATTGCGCTGTTATCCCTAGGGTAACTCGGTCCGTTGATCGGCTGTGCCGGATCTGTCTGGTCAGAAGTTCTGATCTTTAGAGCGGGTGCTCTTGGTGATAGGGGTATACCCCCGGTCCGCACGTGGGTTCTTTATCCTCGTGGTCGCCCCAACCAAAGACATTAGGGCAGGGTTCACGGGGTTTAGTCCTTTATTCAGGGGTACTTAACATGATCTGCCTTGTGTCTAAAGCTCCATAGGGTCTTCTCGTCTTATGGTGCTATCCCCGCTTCTGCACGGGGAGATCAATTTCATTGACCTGAGAAAGGAGACAGTCAGGCCCTCGTCATGCCATTCATACGGGTCTCCATTTAAAAGACAAGTGATTACGCTACCTTCGCACGGTCAGAATACCGCGGCCGTTAAACATATAGTCACAGGGCAGGCGGGACCTCTTATTCTTTGCTTTTGCAAGAGGCGATGTTTTTGGTAAACAGGCGAGGCCGGTGTGTTTGCCGAGTTCCTTCTTTCTCTTTCAGTCTTTCCTTGTTAGCACACCGGTGTAGGGTTAACGGTGGTTGTTTTGAGTGGTTTTCTGGTGATTTCTCTTGGTGCTCATTACCCTCTTTGTTTGGGGCCGTTAAAGTTCGGAGGTGGGTCCATTCCGAGTTACACTTGTGCGGGGAGAGAGTCTGGGCTCTCTTATTACTCATTTTAGCATAATCGCTCCCATGTGGGCATGGGGCGGCCTGGTAAGGTTAGAGGGCTAAGATAGGGTTATCAGGATAAAAGGATGAAAGGTATGTCTGAGCTTTAACGCTTTCTATTGGGATGGCTGCTTTTAGGCCCACCAGAACATTTTACCTTTAGGTTATTATGATCTTTACCCTTCTGGTAAAGTTGTGTCTTGTTTCAAAGGGGCTGTGCCCCCTTTGACTAACTCTCTTGGTTTCTTTTAGTGCAAGGGGGAGGATGGTGAGTCGAATAGGTTGACGGGAGAAGCCGAGAGGCTGAACTTGTATCCAATTCCCAGGCAACCAGCTATAACTAGGCTCGGTAGGTCTGTCACCTCTACTCAAAGCTCTTCCCACCCTTTTGCCACAGGGACGGGTTTGCCCTATTATAGGCTGTCTTGGAGTAGCTCGTCTAGTTTCGGGGGGCCGAACTAAAAGTCTTTTTGCTCGGGTGTTACTTGCTAAATCATGATGCAAAAGGTACGAGGTTTTATCTCTGCTTTTTTAGGCTTTATTGGGCTATTTCACCTCTCTTTCAGCTTTCCCTTGCGGTACTTTTTCTATGGCTCCAGTTGTTCCTTTTCTGTCTCCCATACTAAGGGGGAAAAATGGTTTGTTTTGTATTAGGGTTAGTGCTTTTGGGGTTATAAATATTGGTTGGTTGTTTTTGGTTTTAGGGGTTGGGCTAGCTGATGGGCGTCAAGGTGATCCGAATTGCACGGATGACTTCTCAGTGTAAGGGAGATGCTTTTCTATCTTAGCTACACTTTGATTTGTTCCAAGTGCACCTTCCGGTACACTTACCATGTTACGACTTGCCTCCCCTTAGTAATTATAGGGTCTTGGTTAGGTGTTTGTTTAAGTTTGGGGAGAATGACGGGCGGTGTGTGCGCGCTTCAGGGCCGATTTCAGCGGGACACTCTATTTCCTGCTTACTGCTAAATCCTCCTTCATGATGTGCGTTTCAGCGCATCTTTCGTATACACTGTGTTAGGGAATGTAGCCCATTTCTTCCCCTTCCATACGCTACACGTCGACCTGACGTTCTGGGCTTTGCCGATTGTGCTTACTGTGGGTCCTTCATAGGGTAAACTGGCGACGGCGGTATATAGGCGGAAAAGAGCAAGGAAGGGTGAGGTTGAACGGGGGTTATCGGTTCTAGAACAGGCTCCTCTAGGTGGATCTAAAGCACCGCCAAGTCCTTTGGGTTTTAAGCTAGCGCTCGTAGTTCCCGGGCGAATAGTGGGTGTATTATACTATTGATGTTTAAGGCTAAGCATAGTGGGGTATCTAATCCCAGTTTGTGCCATAGCTTTCGTGGGTTCAGGGTGTGTAAAGCTACTTTCGTAATTGGGCTTCTAACCATCGTTAGCGTATAACAGCTCTGAGGGTGTTCGGCTTTAGTTTAATAATCTTCCTTAACCACGCTTTACGCCGTATTCTATCAACTTGAGCCTCTCGTATAACCGCGGTGGCTGGCACGAGTTTTACCGGCTCTCTTAGCCTTAACTAAGTCAAGTTTTCACTTATGGCTTAATGTTTATCACTGCTGAGTTCCCTTGGGGGTGTGGCTAAGCAAGGCGTCGTGGGCAATGGGTGGATGTGCCTGATGCCAGCTCCTTGTTCCCGGGCGGGGAACTGTTAGGGCATTTTCACAGGGGCGCGGATACTTGCATGTGTAAGTTCAGCTAGAGTTGATAGTAAAGTCAGGACCAAGCCTTTGTGCCCGCGGGGCTTTTTAGGGCCCATCTTAACATCTTCAGTGTTATGCTTTTATTAAGCTACGCTAGC